GTTAATGTAGCTTAATATTTAAAGCAAGACACTGAAAATGTCTAGATGGGCTACTTCACCCCATAAACATACAGGTTTGGTCCTGGCCTTTCTATTAGCCCTCAGTGAAATTACACATGCAAGCATCCACAATCCTGTGAAAATGCCCTCCAGGCCATCAAAACAAGAGGAGCAAGTATCAAGCACGCACAAGCAGCTCAAAACACTTTGCTTAGCCACACCCCCACGGGAAACAGCAGTGACAAACCTTTAGCAATAAACGAAAGTTTAACTAAGTTACACTGACCACCAGAGTCGGTCAATTTCGTGCCAGCCACCGCGGCCATACGATTGACTCAAGTTAATAGAGCTCGGCGTAAAGAGTGTTTAAGATTTACTCTCAATAAAGCTAATCTATAACTAAGTTGTGGAAAACCCCAGTTATAGTAAAATACCCTACGAAAGTGGCTTTAATATACTGAACACACTATAGCTAAGGTACAAACTGGGATTAGATACCCCACTATGCTTAGCCCTAAACCTCAATAATTTAATTAAACAAAATTATTCGCCAGAACACTACAAGCCACAGCTTGAAACTCAAAGGACCTGGCGGTGCTTTATATCCTTCTAGAGGAGCCTGTTCTGTAATCGATAAACCCCGATAGACCTCACCACCTCTTGCTCTCAGCCTGTATACCGCCATCTTCAGCAAACTCCCTAAAGATTGCATAGTAAGCAGAAGTATGACCATAAAAACGTTAGGTCAAGGTGCAGCCAATGAAGTGGAAGCAATGGGCTACATTTTCTAAACCAGAAAACCACACGACAGCCTTTATGAAATCTAAAGTCCCAAGGTGGATTTAGCAGTAAATTAAGAATAGAGAGCTTAATTGAAACAAGGCCATTAAGCACGCACACACCGCCCGTCACCCTCCTCAAACATCACACAAATAGTGCATTAACAACAAACTACTATAAACTGATATAGAGGGGATAAGTCGTAACAAGGTAAGCGTACTGGAAAGTGCGCTTGGATAAACCAAAGCGTAGCTTAAGCTAAAGCATCCAGCTTACACCCGGAAGATATCGCTAATTAACCGATCGCTCTGAGCTAACTCTAGCTCAAATATACATATATACATACTACCTTATTACATCAATTAAATCATTTACCCACCATAAAAGTATAGGTGATAGAAATTATACACAGACGCAATAGACACAGTACCGCAAGGGAAAGACAAAAACTCAATAAAGCACAAAAAAGCAAAGATAAACCCTTCTACCTTTTGCATAATGAATTAACTAGAAACTATATTGTATAAAGAACTTCAACAATACTCCCCGAAACCAAGCGAGCTACCCATGGACAGCCAAAAGAGCGTACCCGTCTATGTGGCAAAATAGTGGGAAGATCTATGGGTAGTGGCAACAAACCTACCGAGCTTGGTGATAGCTGGTTATCCAAGACAGAATTTCAGTTCAACTTTAAATTTACTTATAGAACCCTTAATCCTTCCGTAAATTTAATAGCTACTCTAAAGAGGGACAGCTCTTTAGATCATAGGAAATAACCTTCTTTAGAGAGTAAAATATATAATTTCTACAGTAGGCCTAAAAGCAGCCACCAATTAAGAAAGCGTTCAAGCTCGACACCAACACAACCTTAATCCCCCCCACTATACTGAACTCCTAAAGCATATTGGATTAATCTATTACTAAATAGAGGCAATAATGTTAGTATAAGTAACGTGAAATTATTCTCCCTGCATAAGCTTATCTCAGACCGGACCTACTACTGCTAGTTAACAGCTAAATTATTTTACTCCTCAGCTACACCAACCTATTACCAAAACTGTTAACCCAACACAGGCATGCTATCCAGGAAAGATTAAAAAAAGTAAAAGGAACTCGGCAAACTCTACCCCCGCCTGTTTACCAAAAACATCACCTCTAGCATCAATAGTATTAGAGGCACTGCCTGCCCAGTGACACATGTTCAACGGCCGCGGTACCCTGACCGTGCAAAGGTAGCATAATCACTTGTTCTCTAAATAGGGACTTGTATGAATGGCCACACGAGGGTTTAACTGTCTCTTACTTTTAATCAGTGAAATTGACCTATCCGTGAAGAGGCGGATATACACCAATAAGACGAGAAGACCCTATGGAGCTTCAATTTAATAGCACAAACCAACACCTTAAAAACCCACAGGCATTAAAACACCGTCCATGCGCTATAAATTTCGGTTGGGGCGACCTCGGAGTACAACACAACCCCCGAGATATAAATATACCAAGACCTTACCAGTCTAAGTAAACCAATATCTATTGACCCAATAATTTGATCAACGGACCAAGTTACCCTAGGGATAACAGCGCAATCCTATTATAGAGTCCATATCGACAATAGGGTTTACGACCTCGATGTTGGATCAAGACATCCTAGTGGTGTAGCCGCTACTAAAGGTTCGTTTGTTCAACGATTAAAGTCTTACGTGATCTGAGTTCAGACCGGAGCAATCCAGGTCGGTTTCTATCTATTAAATATTTCTCCCAGTACGAAAGGACAAGAGAAATAGAGCCTACTTTTCAAAGCGCCCTCACAAACCAAATGACCTCTATCTTAATTTACAATTACTTATCTGCCCCAAAACCAGGGCTTGTTAAGGTGGCAGAGCCCGGCAATTGCATAAAACTTAAAACTTTATTACCAGAGGTTCAACTCCTCTCCTTAACAACTTGTTTATATTCAATCTACTTCTACTTATTATCCCAGCCCTAATTGCTATAGCATTCCTAACACTTACAGAACGAAAAATTTTAGGCTATATACAATTCCGCAAAGGCCCCAACATTGTTGGTCCTTACGGAATTCTCCAACCTATCGCAGACGCAATAAAACTCTTTACAAAAGAACCCCTTCTACCCACAGCATCTACTACAACCCTATATATTATTGCCCCAACTCTAGCCCTATCTATTGCTCTCCTCCTATGAACTCCCCTCCCCATACCACTCCCACTAATTAATTTTAACCTAGGCCTTCTATTTATATTAGCAACCTCAAGTCTAGCTGTGTACTCAATCTTATGATCCGGATGAGCATCCAACTCAAAATATGCATTAATCGGCGCATTACGAGCCGTAGCTCAAACAATCTCATATGAAGTCACCCTAGCTATTATTCTCCTCTCCATCCTACTAATAAGCGGCTCATTCAACCTACACTCACTTATTACAACGCAAGAACACCTATGACTTCTTCTACCATCATGACCCCTTGCCATAATATGATTTATTTCTACACTAGCCGAGACTAACCGAGCCCCTTTTGATTTAACAGAAGGCGAGTCAGAACTAGTTTCAGGATTCAATATCGAATACGCCGCAGGCTCATTTGCTCTATTCTTCATAGCAGAGTATATAAATATTATTATAATAAATGCTCTAACCACTACTATTTTCCTAGCAGCACCCCACACATTAACCACCCCAGAACTTTACACAATAAACTTCATAACCAAAACACTTATATTAACTGCACTATTTCTATGAATTCGAACAGCATACCCCCGATTTCGTTATGATCAACTAATACATCTCTTATGAAAAAAATTCCTACCTCTTACACTAGCACTCTGTATATGATATATTTCTATACCAATCCTAATATCTGGCATCCCGCCACAAACATAAGAAATATGTCTGACAAAAGAGTTACTTTGATAGAGTAAATTATAGAGGTTTAAACCCTCTTATTTCTAGAATCACAGGAATCGAACCTATACCTAAGAACTCAAAACTCTCCGTGCTACCTATTACACCATATTCTAAGTAAGGTCAGCTAAATAAGCTATCGGGCCCATACCCCGAAAATGTTGGTCTAACCCTTCCCGTACTAATATTAATCCTCTAGCCCATCTCATTATTTCCTTTACAATCCTAACAGGAACTATAATCACAATCCTAAGCTCACACTGATTCCTCATCTGAGTAGGTCTAGAATTAAATATACTAGCAATTGTCCCAGTATTAGCTAAAAGCACAAACCCCCGCTCCACAGAAGCAGCCACAAAATATTTTCTAATTCAAGCAACCGCATCAATACTTCTACTAATAACTATCCTCATAAACAACCTATTCTCAGGACAATGAACAATTAATCCACCTACAAGCCAACTCTTGTCCACAACAATATTAATTGCCCTTGTAATAAAATTAGGTATAGCCCCCCTACACTTCTGACTCCCAGAAGTAACACAAGGTATTCCCCTTATCCCCGCTATAATCGTTCTCACATGACAAAAACTAGCCCCCATATCTATTGTAATACAAATCTTTCCATCTATTAATATTAATATCCTCATAACAATCTCCATTCTATCAATTATAATTGGCAGCTGAGGCGGACTAAACCAAACACAACTACGTAAAATCCTAGCCTACTCATCAATCACCCATATAGGATGAATAATAGCAGTCCTACACTATAACCCTAACATTACTATTCTAAATCTATTTATCTACTTATTCTTAACAATTTCCATTTTCATAACTTTTTACCTAAATTCAAACACAACAACTCTATCAATATCCCACACCTGGAACAAACTTACATGAATAATACCCATTATCCCACTATTAATACTATCCTTAGGAGGCCTACCTCCACTTACAGGCTTCTCCCCTAAATGAGCTATTATACAAGAATTCACAAATAATAATAGTCTTGCCATACCCCTCGCTATAGCCATATTAACTCTTGTAAATCTATACTTCTACTTACGCCTAACATATTCTATCTCTATAACAATATTTCCTACCTCCAACAACTCAAAAATCAATTGACAACTAAAATATATAAAGCCATCCCCACTTCTTGCCCCACTTACAACCCTTTCCACCTTCCTCCTACCTATCACCCCACTAATACTAATAAACTAGAAATTTAGGTTAACAAGACCAAGAGCCTTCAAAGCCCTCAGTAAGTATATTTTACTTAATTTCTGCCCCACCCTAAGGACTGCAAAACTCCATATTACATCTACTGAACGCAAATCAGTCGCTTTAATTAAGCTAAGCCCTTCCTAGACTGATGGGACTTTAACCCACAAAAATTTAGTTAACAGCTAAACTACCTAGTCAACTGGCTTCAATCTACTTCTCCCGCCGTCTAGGGGAAAAAAGGCGGGAGAAGCCCCGGCAGAATTGAAGCTGCTTCTTTGAATTTGCAATTCAATATGATATATCACCTCAGAGCTGGTAAAAAGAGGACTATCCCCTGTCTTTAGATTTACAGTCTAATGCTTACTCAGCCATTTTACCTTTTTTCTTACCTATGTTCATAAACCGCTGACTATTCTCAACCAATCATAAAGACATTGGTACACTGTATCTACTATTTGGAGCATGGGCAGGAGCAATTGGAACTGCCCTAAGCCTTTTAATTCGAGCAGAACTAGGACAACCTGGAAGTCTAATAGAAGACGACCATGTTTATAACGTTATTGTTACCTCCCACGCATTTATTATAATCTTCTTCATAGTAATACCAATTATAATTGGGGGCTTCGGAAACTGACTTATCCCCCTTATAATTGGTGCACCCGATATAGCATTTCCTCGAATAAATAATATAAGCTTCTGACTCCTTCCCCCATCACTCCTATTACTACTTGCATCTTCAACCCTAGAGGCCGGCGCAGGAACTGGTTGAACAGTATATCCACCCCTAGCTGGAAACATATCCCACCCAGGAGCCTCAGTTGACCTAACTATCTTCTCATTACACCTAGCAGGCGTCTCCTCTATCCTAGGTGCTATCAATTTTATTACTACTATTATCAACATGAAACCCCCAGCTATAACCCAATATCAAACCCCTCTTTTTGTCTGATCCGTTCTAATCACAGCAGTACTACTTCTTCTATCACTCCCAGTTCTAGCCGCTGGAATTACTATACTATTAACAGACCGTAACCTTAACACTACTTTTTTTGATCCTGCTGGTGGGGGTGACCCAATTCTATACCAACATTTATTTTGATTCTTCGGTCACCCTGAAGTGTATATTCTTATCCTACCCGGCTTCGGAATAATTTCTCACATTGTAACATACTATTCCAATAAAAAAGAACCATTCGGGTACATAGGAATAGTATGAGCTATAATATCCATTGGTTTCTTAGGATTCATTGTATGAGCACATCATATATTTACAGTAGGAATAGATGTAGATACCCGCGCATACTTTACATCAGCTACTATAATTATTGCCATCCCTACTGGAGTAAAAGTATTTAGCTGATTAGCCACGCTGCACGGAGGCAACATTAAATGATCACCCGCAATACTGTGGGCCCTAGGGTTCATTTTTCTCTTTACCGTAGGCGGACTGACAGGAATTGTACTAGCCAACTCATCATTAGACATTGTCCTACATGATACATACTATGTAGTAGCCCATTTTCACTATGTATTATCCATAGGAGCAGTATTTGCTATTATAGGAGGGTTTATTCACTGATTCCCACTATTCTCTGGTTACACCCTCGATCAAACATATGCTAAAATTCATTTCAGCATTATATTTGTAGGTGTAAACATAACCTTTTTCCCTCAACATTTTCTTGGCCTATCAGGCATACCTCGACGTTACTCAGACTACCCCGATGCCTATACAACATGAAATATTGTATCATCCGTAGGCTCATTCATCTCACTAACAGCAGTAATTTTAATAATTTTTATAATTTGAGAAGCTTTCTCTTCAAAACGAAAAGTTATAACCATCGAACAACTATCCACCAATCTAGAGTGACTTTACGGCTGCCCCCCTCCCTACCACACATTTGAAGAGGCTACCTATGTAAAAGCTCTAAACGAAAAAGGAAGGATTTGAACCCCCAAAAATTGGTTTCAAGCCAACTCCATAGACCCTATGACTTTTTCAATAAGATATTAGTAAAATAATTACATAACTTTGTCAAAGTTAAATTATAGACTAACCCCTATATATCTTATATGGCCCACCCAGCCCAACTAGGCCTACAAAATGCAGCATCCCCCATCATAGAAGAACTTATTGCTTTCCACGATCACGCCCTTATAATCATTTTCCTAATTAGCTCTCTAGTTCTATATATTATCTCCTTAATACTTACTACAAAACTAACACACACCAGCACAATAAATGCTCAAGAAATTGAAATAATTTGAACTATCCTACCCGCCATTATTCTTATTATAATTGCCCTTCCATCCTTACGTATCCTCTACATAACAGACGAATTCAACAAACCCTATCTAACCCTCAAAGCCATCGGCCACCAATGATACTGAAGCTACGAATACTCAGACTATGAAGACCTGGCCTTTGACTCCTATATTATGCCCACCTATTTCCTTGAGCCTGGCGAGTTCCGACTTCTCGAAGTAGATAATCGCACTACCCTGCCAATAGAAGCAGACATTCGTATATTAATTTCATCGCAAGATGTATTACACTCATGAGCTGTCCCATCATTAGGCGTTAAAGCAGATGCAATTCCTGGACGCTTAAACCAAGCTATAGTAGCCTCAATACGACCAGGTCTTTTTTACGGACAGTGCTCAGAAATTTGTGGATCCAACCATAGCTTTATACCTATTGTCCTAGAGTTTATCTACTTCCAAGACTTCGAAGTTTGAGCCTCCTACCTGTATATTGTATCGCTGTAAAGCTAATTAGCATTAACCTTTTAAGTTAAAGATTGGGATAAACCTATCCCTACAGCGAATACCCCAACTAAATACCTCACCATGACCAATGGTAATTCTATCAATAGTTGTGGCCCTATTTTATATTATTCAATTAAAAATACTGAATTTTTCTTTCCACACCGCCCCAACATCAAAATTAACCAAGATACAAAAACACAATACAACCTGAGAACTAAAATGAACCAAAATCTATTTGCCTCATTCAACATTCCAGTAATATTAGGAATCCCCCTAGCTACATTTATTATTCTATTTCCTACCCTACTAATAATTCCCTCCAACAAACTAATCAGTAATCGATTCACCTCACTCCAACAATGGTTAATTCAATTAACACTAAAACAATTAATACTAAGTCATAGCACTAAAGGACGAACCTGATCTCTTATACTTTTAGCGCTAATTACCTTTATTGCCCTAAACAACCTCCTCGGACTCACACCCTATGCATTTACACCAACCACTCAACTATCTATAAATATTGGAATAGCAATTCCCCTATGAGCAGCTACAGTAATTATGGGATTTCGATTTAAAACAAAATCATCTTTAGCCCACTTTCTACCTCAAGGAACACCAATTCCTCTCATCCCAATGTTAGTAATTATTGAAACAATTAGCCTCTTCATTCAGCCCATAGCACTAGCTGTGCGCCTAACAGCCAATATCACAGCAGGGCACTTACTAATACACTTACTTGGAGATACCGCACTATCTCTCCTCTCTATCTACTTCTCCTCTTCTATTATTACTATTATTGTCATTATTCTTCTAATTACCCTAGAACTAGGTGTAGCACTAATTCAAGCCTACGTCTTTACACTCCTAGTAAGCCTCTACTTACATGATAATTCCTAATGACCCACCAAGCCCATGCCTATCACATAGTCAATCCCAGCCCCTGACCATTGACAGGAGCTCTCTCCGCCTTCCTACTCACCTCGGGCTTAATTATATGATTCCACTTTTACCATAGTCTTCTTCTTATAACAGGCCTGCTAGCCAGCGCAATAACCATATTTCAATGATGACGAGACGTCGTTCGAGAAGGCACTTACCAAGGACATCACACCACCCCTGTCCAAAAAGGCCTCCGATACGGAATAATTCTATTTATTATTTCAGAAATCTTCTTCTTTGCTGGCTTTTTCTGAGCATTCTATCACTCAAGCCTAGCCCCAACCCCACAAACAGGAGGACATTGACCCCCAACAGGCATTTTTCCTCTTAATCCCATAGAAGTCCCCCTCCTAAATACAGCAGTACTACTTGCATCAGGAGTAACAATTACTTGAGCCCACCATAGCCTAATAGAAGCTGACCAAGAAGAATCAACCCAAGCACTATTTATAACCATCGCCCTAGGTGCTTACTTTACCTATCTTCAAATATCAGAGTATTCAGAAGCCTCTTTCACTATTTCAGATGGAATCTACGGCTCTACATTCTTCATAGCAACAGGCTTCCACGGCCTCCATGTCATTATTGGAACTACATTTCTCACTACATGCTACTTTCGCCTTCAATTAGACCACTTCACATCCAACCACCATTTCGGCTTTGAAGCTGCCGCATGATACTGACACTTCGTAGACGTAGTATGACTATTCCTCTACATCTCAATTTATTGATGAGGATCTTGCTCTTTTAGTATAAATAGTACCACTGACTTCCAATTAGTAAGTCTTGATAAACTCAAGATGGAGCAATCAACCTTACACTAGCCCTAATTACAAATATCTTTATAGCCCTATTATTAATTACTATTACATTTTGAATTCCACAGCCTAATGCTTATACAGAAAAACACAACCCATATGAATGTGGATTTGATCCCACTACCTCTGCCCACCTACCCTTCTCCATAAAATTCTTCCTAGTTGCTATTACATTCCTCCTATTTGACCTAGAAATCGCCCTTCTCCTTCCCCTACCATGAGCAACCCAGACAAACAAATTAATAATAACAACCAATATAATTCTTACTCTAATTATTATTCTAATCCTAGGATTGGCCTACGAATGAACACAAAAGGGATTGGACTGAGTTGAATTAGTAAATAGTTTAATTAAAAACAAATGATTTCGACTCATTAAATTATGATAAATCATATTTACTAAGTGCCCTTCATCTACATTAACACGGCACTAGCATATTCAATATCTCTACTAGGATTATTCATCTATCGATCTCATCTAATATCATCCCTACTATGTTTAGAAGGCATAATACTATCACTATTTATTTTAACCACACTTATAACCCTAAACATACACCTAACACTAATATTTATAATACCCATTACCCTTCTAGTATTCGCCGCATGTGAAGCCGCAGTAGGCCTAGCCCTCCTAGTCCTAATCTCAAACTTATATGGCCTAGACTATGTACAAAACCTAAACCTACTTCAATGCTAAAAATTATTTTACCAACTATTATACTACTTCCAACAGTATGACTTTCAAACAACTGTACAATATGAATCAATATAATAACCTGAAGCTTATTAATCAGTGCCTTAGCCCTTATACCCTTATATCTACCAAACATCTTATGCTACTCGTCCCTAACTTTCTTCTCAGATCCACTAACATCTCCACTTCTCGCCCTAACAGCCTGACTACTCCCCCTTATAATTCTAGCCACCCAACAGCACCTTTATAATAATCCCCCCCCACGAAAAAAACTCTACATTTCAATATTAATTCTCTTACAATCCTCTCTTATCATAACATTTACAGCCACAGAACTTATTCTATTCTATATTCTATTTGAAACCACTCTAATTCCCACCCTAATTGTTATTACCCGCTGAGGTTATCAACCAGAACGCCTTAACGCAGGATCATATTTTTTATTCTACACATTAGCTGGATCCCTTCCACTACTTATTACTCTCTTATACTACCTAACTAACCTGGGATCATTAAATCTTCTTACCACATTACTTACTACTAAAGAAATAACACTCTCATGAACCAACTCAATTACATGACTAGGCTGCATAATAGCCTTTATAGTCAAAATACCCTTATATGGCCTCCACCTATGATTACCAAAAGCACACGTTGAAGCCCCTATTGCAGGCTCAATAGTTCTAGCAGCAGTACTACTAAAACTAGGAAGTTATGGTATAATACGAATTACCCCTATTCTCAACCCCCTAACAGAGAATATAAACTATCCCTTCCTCATCTTATCCCTGTGAGGAATAGTAATAACAAGCTCCATCTGCCTACGACAAACTGACCTAAAATCCCTTATTGCATACTCCTCCGTTAGTCATATAGCACTAGTTATTCTAGCCATCCTCATCCAAACTCCTTGAAGTTTTACCGGCGCCATTATCCTTATAATTGCCCACGGACTTACTTCATCCCTCCTATTCTGCCTAGCAAATTCAAACTACGAGCGAATCCATAGCCGAACTATAATATTTACCCGAGGTCTACAAACACTCTTTCCTCTCCTCGCTCTATGGTGACTTATAGCTAACCTCACTAACCTTGCCCTTCCCCCCACCATTAATCTCATAGGAGAACTATTTACAATCATAGCCTCCTTCTCCTGATCAAACTTCACTATTATATTTACAGGACTTAACATGCTAATTACAGCCTTATATTCACTCCACATATTTGTCTCAACACAACGAGGACCATTAACCTATAGCACCAGCAACGTTAAGCCCTTATTTACACGCGAAAATACATTAATACTTATACACCTAGGACCAATTCTTCTTCTTACCCTAAACCCTAAAGTAATTATAGGACTAACCCCCTGTAGCTATAGTTTAATCAAAACATTAGATTGTGAATCTAATAATAGAGGTTATCAACTTCTTATCTACCGAGAAAGTATGCAAGAACTGCTAACTCATGCCCCCACGCCTAATAGCCTGGCTTTCTCAACTTTTAAAGGATAGAAGTTATCCATTGGTCTTAGGAACCAAAAACATTGGTGCAACTCCAAATAAAAGTATAATGTTCTCCTCCATTGCCCTAATAGCATTAGCACCCCTATTAGTACCTATTATAATTACTCTTATTAGTCCTCGCAATAACCCCTTATACCCATATTACGTAAAACTCGCAATTATATATTCCCTCTCCATCAGTACATTATCTACAGCAATATTTATCTTCACAGGCCAAGAATTTGTAATCTCAAACTGACATTGAACAACAATCCAGACCATTAAACTTTTCCTAAGCTTCAAACTAGACTTCTTCTCCATAATATTTACTCCCGTAGCATTACTTGTCACCTGATCAATTGTCGAATTCTCAATATGATATATAAGCTCAGACCCAAATATTAATCAATTTCTCAAGTACCTACTTATTTTCCTTATTACAATACTTATCCTAATTACTGCTAATAATTTACTCCAACTTTTTATTGGGTGAGAAGGGATAGGCATTATATCTTTTCTGCTAATTGGCTGATGGCACGGTCGAACAGACGCTAACACAGCTGCACTACAAGCAATTCTGTATAATCGTATCGGTGATATTGGGTTTATCCTGGCAATAGCATGATTTTTTCTATACGCCAACTCATGAGATTTTCAACAAATATTTATCCTTAATTCCACCCCAAACTCTTTCCCCCTTATCAGCCTTATCCTCGCCGCTACTGGAAAATCAGCCCAATTTGGTCTTCACCCATGACTCCCCTCCGCTATAGAAGGCCCTACCCCAGTCTCAGCACTACTTCATTCAAGTACAATAGTCGTCGCAGGAATTTTCCTAATTATTCGACTTCACCCTTTATTCGAAAATAATTCACCAATACAAACACTTATATTAACTCTCGGAGCCATTACCACCCTATTTACAGCCATCTGCGCTCTAACACAAAACGACATAAAAAAAATCATTGCTTTTTCAACCTCAAGCCAACTGGGCCTAATAATAGTTACAGTTGGACTTAACCAACCATTTTTAGCCTTCCTTCACATCTGTACCCACGCTTTCTTCAAAGCTATACTATTTTTATCAGCAGGATCTATTATCCACAGCCTCAACAACGAACAAGACATTCGAAAAATAGGAGGTCTATTTAATACCTTACCATTCACTGCCTCCTCCCTTATCATTGGCAGCCTAGCACTTATAGGAACACCCTTCCTAACAGGCTTCTACTCAAAAGACCTTATTATTGAAACCGCCAACATATCATATATCAATACCTGAGCCCTTATGATCACCCTAGTAGCCACCTCACTAACAGCCGCATACAGCATCCGTATTATTTTCTTTACTCTTACAAACCATCCCCGAACTATAAACCTAATTCTAATTAACGAAAACAACCCTTTACTAATAAATTCAATCAACCGCCTAGCTATTGGAAGTATCTTCGCTGGGTTTCTTATTTCTAACTGTATTCCCCCCACCTCTTACCCTCAATATACTATACCCCCATACCTTAAACTAGCAGCCCTAGGAGTAAGCATACTAGGCCTTCTTCTAGCTATAGAACTCAGCCTTATAACCAACAACATGAAACTATATACCCCAACAAAAACTTACTACTTCTCCAATATATTAGGATTTTATTCAACCACTACACACCGCCTAAACCCCCGCTCAAGCTTAACCATAAGCCAAAACTTCACATCCACACTACTAGATATATTATGATTAGAAAAAACCATACCAAAAATAGTATCAAAAACCCAAATTTCAATATCCACCTCAACTTCAACCCCAAAAGGCCTAATTAAACTTTACTTTTTATCATTTCTTATTCCCCCTACTATTGCACTTATCCTAACTATTTAACCCCCACCTCGAGTAAGTTCAATAGCAATATGCATACCCGTAAATAATGCTCAACAAGTAACCAAAACAACTCAAACCCCATAATTATACAATGCAGCCGCACCAGTAGGATCTTCACGAATTAATCCTGGCCCCTCACCCTCATAAATTATTCAACTAGCCACAGTCTTATAATTAACAGTGACAGTAACACCCTCCACCGTCTTAATAGGATCCCCACCCAACAAGAACACTAAGGTAAATTCCATAATTAGACCCATTAATATAGTTCCCAAAATATCTATGCTTGACAGCCATGACTCAGGATGCTCATCAATTGCTATCGCCGCAGTATAACCAAAAACAACCATCATCCCACCCAAATAAATTAAAAAAACCATAAGCCCCATATAAGATCCCCCCAAATACAATGTAATCGCACAACCTACAGCACCACTAAAAACCAATACCAAACCACCATAAATAGGTGAAGGCTTAGAAGAAAACCCCATAAATCCTATCACCAATATAATACTCAATGAAAATAAAGCATATGTCATTATTCCCACATGGATTATAACCATGACTAATGATATGAAAAACCATCGTTGTATTTCAACTATAAGAATATTAATGACCATTCCCCGCAAAACGCACCCACTAACAAAAATTATCAACAACTCATTTATTGATCTTCCTACACCATCTAATATCTCATACTGATGAAATTTTGGCTCACTTCTGGGTATCTGCCTTATTACCCAAATCGCCACTGGCCTATTTCTAGCTATACATTACACACCAGACACTTCAACCGCCTTCTCTTCAGTAGCCCATATTGCACGAGACGTAAATTACGGCTGAATAATCCGCTACCTACATGCTAACGGCGCCTCCATATTTTTTATCTGCCTCTTTATGCATGTTGGACGGGGCTTATATTATGGATCTTTTCTCTTTCTGAAGACCTGAAACGTCGGTATTATCCTACTACTGACATCCATAGCCACAGCATTCATAGGCTATGTACTTCCATGGGGCCAAATATCCTTCTGAGGCGCTACAGTAATCACAAATCTCCTATCAGCAATCCCCTATATTGGATCAGACCTCGTACAATGAATCTGAGGAGGGTTCTCCGTAGATAAAGCCACACTCACACGATTTTTCACCTTCCACTTTATTATACCCTTTATTATTGCAGCCTTAGCTGCTATCCACCTTTTATTTCTACACGACACAGGCTCCAATAACCCATCAGGACTAACATCTAACTCCGACAAAATTGCATTCCACCCCTACTATACAATTAAAGACATTCTAGGGTTAATTTTTCTTCTTCTCCTTCTAATAAGCCTAACCCTATTTACACCTGACCTATTAACCGACCCAGATAACTATACCCTAGCAAACCCCCTTAACACCCCACCCCACATTAAACCAGAATGATACTTCCTATTTGCATACGCCATCCTACGATCTATCCCCAATAAGCTAGGAGGAGTCCTAGCCCTTGTACTCTCCATTCTAATTCTAGCAATCGTTCCTATAATCCACCTATCTAAACAACAAAGCATAATATTTCGACCAATCAGCCAAAGTTTATTCTGAACCCTAACAGCTGTTCTACTTACACTCACATGAATTGGAGGCCAACCAGTTGAACACCCCTTTGTAACTATTGGCCAAACAGCATCCATTATATATTTCCTCATTATTATCACCCTTATCCCTCTATCCTCTTTAATCGAAAATAAATTACTTAAATTATAATGTCTTTGTAGTATAAATCAATACCTCGGTCTTGTAAACCGATAACGGAGAACCCTCTCCCCAAGACACCTCAGGGAAGAAACAACTCGCTCCACCATCAACACCCAAAGCTGAAATTCTAACTTAAACTATTCCCTGCACCTTTATATTCTTTGAGTGCACAACTTTCAAGTACCACACAAGTATCTACACCTTCAACCAAATAGCACCCCTTCACTATGTATATAGTGCATTAATGTTTTACCCCATGAATAATGTACAGTACTAAAAATGCTTAATCATACATAGCACATAAACTACACACTCCCCATACCAACATTTACAAATTATATGAACAAGCACGAACTAGTACACGTTAACAGAAACATAAGACATCAAACCTAACAACGTACATAAACATACAAATACAATACGAATATCATACTCCAACAACTATGTATTATCGTACATATGATAATACCATAATCTTGCCCTAAATGACCTCGAAACGTGCCCCGGCGCATCCCTGATGGCTGCCCCACTGCTAGACGGATCGAACTAGGCGCAACTAAACTCTTGTTCAACATTAATGGTCACTAACCATGCCCCATCCCACCCTTGTCTAACTTCGTAACTAGTCAGCATGGATATCCTCTTTATACGATTGGTCCCTTAATCTACCATCCTCCGAGTAACCAGCATCCCGCCCGTATCTACTAATAATCTATGAGGTTGAGCCCATAAAGACAGGGGTTAGCTATTTAATTAACCGTAAACGGCATCTGGTTCCTACCTCAGGGCCATATCATGTAACTCGTTCATACGTTCCCCTTAAATAAGACATATTTGATGGATGCGGTGCCCCCACCCTCTTAGCCGGGTCACAGGAGCTCGCAAGCTCGCTCCCCTATGGTTGCTCCACTTAGGCCTACGAAGTAGGGATGTACTCATCACCATCTCTCGTCGGGTAAACCCTCCGGACGGTATCCTAACTTATACGTGCTGCTATGGGCATGGCAGTGCTTTCCCCCTATTTAATGGTGTCATTGTAGCACGAATGTTCGGCCCCCATTTTCCCCCAATCAGGTGATATTAATCAATGGTTTCGGGACATAAATAAAAAAATTTTACCATTTTTTACATTTTTAAAAAAAAAAAATTTTATACAAATTTAAATTCCAAATATTAACCCGCCATCCAACACTTTTCTGAAGGAACCACCGTAAAGAGAAATATGCCTACTGGCATTTTTTCATCTACTTGAGAATTTTCACTACAACAAATATTTCCAATTAAATTACACCGTACCTTTCCACCAGTACACCACTTATAATTTCTTCCCGTACACCCAGGACTATACCCTTCAGAAAGCATATCAGTATTAACACTCCAGCAAACCCATCAAACCCCCCCCCCCCACAATATAATTAACTCTAATAATCCCAA